TATACAGTCCCTTTACCTACCTTAGCCTATGGTGCCCTAGTTCAAGACATGGTCCGCGGCTATCAGACGAGCTAAAGCGAACAACAGCAATAACAACAAGAGTGACTCCTTCCTGTTCCTGTGGCTTAGATCCCCTGATCGAGTAATGGGGTTTGTTTTTCTCTCGTTCACGTTGATAGCCCCGGTTCAGTTCAAGCTGCTGCGAAAGAATTTGTCGAAGTTAGCGATGCGAGCAAAGCAACCTCTAGTTATTAGGCGGGGGAAGCAGATCTATCAATATTGCAGAAGAAGGCCATAAGTCAACTTATGAAAGAGTCCAATCTCCGGCTTTGTATTACCTCTCTCAGGGGGGACCTAATTAATTAATTACTTGACTTTCACTTTACTCAACCAAGCAGCCCTTTCCCTACGGAAAACAGATGTATCCGGACTCTCCTACAGCTCGGGAATACCCGAAGTCAGTCTGCTGTGTTCTAATTGCTTCCCTGGAAGATGCCAAGATGAGATTTCACATATATATCCTGATATAGAGAATTTAATGAAGTGAATTTCCATCATTAGCGGGTTCAGTTCGTACAGCTCGGGGGTCTACGTCTCTGATTAGGCGTATCGATCTCAGCAACCAAAGATTCTTAGATTCATACATTTCTTATAGAGAGGGGGCCTGTGGAAATACATCGGTTTCTTACTCGTGCAAAGGCACTTTTTCTTGGCAACTTGGACAACTTATAGCGATGTTTGTCCCGCATATCACTAGGAAGATCGAGATCTTTACAAATGGAGTTTCGTCTCAATTCATATTTAGCCGCGAGCAATCTACGTTTGTGATCTCGTATATTTCGCTTCTCCGACATCTTACTGAGTTTCCCCCTCATCTTTTTGCAAAAAGCCGCTCCACGGTGGTAAAGTCTCACCTTGTGTGTTGGAAAAAGCGACAATAGTCACATTGAACCCTCGAATATGTTCGAAGATTTCGAAATGATCTTCAAGTTCTGGGGAGAATTCGCAAAACTCCGTTTCCATCGAGAATTGAATGGAGTTTTCCCGTATTTCGACCGGAGAATCTAACAGAGACATTACTGTCGAGATTCTGACCGAAAAATTAGACATTCCATGCCCTCGGAGAGTACTTTGTCGTGCTAGGTCACTGACATATCCTTTGTCTTTATTTGACCCCAAGAATGGATTGGATTGAAACGACTTTCCTGTCGAACCCCTTTGTGTCTGTATGAATTTCTGACCGCACGGAATCTCCATAGCCAATTTTCCATTTTTTATTAAAAAATCCGAGGGTGCCTTTGGTACTACTCTTATTTCACACGATCCAGGAACTTCCATAACGTTGGCGTGATTCGGTTTGAGCAACGGATCCTGACGTGATACATCTTCGTAATGAAAATGGGGTGGAAACATTATTATACGCTTATTTTTTTATAGAAGAGTAATTCTAATGTGAAAGATAAAATGGAATGACTAAAAACCACGCGGAAGCAGACCAAAAGCGGAGGGAATGACAGTGCACCGCCCAACCGGCCCGCACCGGTATGGCCGCACGGCAAATTGAAAGTCCCCCCTGACCTATGCCACCCACTGGGCCGAACATAAGGTAGGTTTATGCGAGAGCGAGTACACTCGGGATGTGAGAGTGTTGCCCATCATTCGAATCACGAAATTCCATTGAAGATTCGAAGCCCAGGTAGCTCGGCATGGGAGGAAAGGAAGATCTCTGAACTGTTTTATTCAATGCTAGCTTTCTCGTTTGCTTACAGAATAAAGAACTGTTGAAACAGTTTGAACGATGCTTATCTTACCTCAGAACGTATTGAGGCTTTACTGCTTTTACCTTAAAGTTCGGGTGTCGGTTAAGAAATCGAGATCAGAGCTAAGTTCCCTTGAATTAGGCAAGAGAGCAAGCTAGGCCAGTTAAGAAGTTGAATCAAGCGAGTCAGCAAGGCGAGCGTATAAAACGAAAGCCTAACCCTAGAAGCGGGGATGAATGTAGCTAATTAGTATAGTAGTAGTTCCAAACTCGTTGTTAGGAAGTGGTGGAACTAGTACTGTTCTGCTTTCAACTAGCCAACTATAGCTATGCTTGGCTTGAGCAAGCATAGGGGGATGAGGTTTGTGAATCGGGTAAGAGCAGCTGGGCAGGAAAAGTTGGAAGAATCAGGTCTTAGGAAGAAAAGGTGGTTTCACAATCGATCGAGTAGCTCACACACATTCGCCTCACTACGCTCGCTTTCCGAAATCAAGGAAGTAAGGGTAGCCATGCCATGGTGACTGAAGCTTCAGTCGAAGTCAGCTTAAGCCATTAATCTTTGTAAAAAGCGCTAGCCTTCGTTATTCGCCAGGAAGAAAGTTTTCCATTTACTATGATTGGGAACTCCATGTGGTCCGAAGGCCTTATGAAGCGGGCGTACTCCTTCCTAAGCTTCTGTGTATCTTTCTTTTCTTATGATCGTCGCAGCACTTATTTTTTCCTATTAGCTTGAGCCCCGCGTACGCTTTATTGAATGCTTTCCCGTTCTCCTGTTAAAAAAAAAATAACAGCTACGGACGGCTAGAACCAAGCTCTTATATCAGGGTCGACTCACGAACAACAAATGCAACAACGGCAGGTTCAACTCCTGCGTCTGCTTTATCAAGCCAACTCTCTAACTCTATGGACTTTGCCCCACGCCCTATCAACAACTAGAGGTATTTATTCCAATGCCCTAGATCCTGATTAAGGTATTTCCATGACCTAGCACCAGCTCTATGGATTGAGTTCCCTGCCTGCTAAACTTCGAAGAGAGCTTTGATACCGTTTGTTCCCCTTTTGACTTCTACGTAGGGTTTTCAAATAAGGGCTAGAAGAGCCTCCCACGACTCTTCATCCCTTCTCTTATGTGAATGAAAGGCGAGTGAAATAGAAAAGAGCGGTGAAAGGTGATTTCCGGCGTCCATGCCTGGGCTTAGTCTCAAACTAAACACCACGAACACAGGGCGGTGACAGCCCGTGCCATCGAGCATTTGCCCGCTTTCCCGGTTTAGGTCGAACATTAATCAATATAGGACCCTATGAAGTAACCTAAGCGCATCTTTCTTATAAGAAGCTTCAAGAGCTCTTTTAGTAGGGCAGGGGCTAGACATAGGAGGAGATATGAGGCAATAAATGGGGGATCTGCCCTTTCATACTCCTTCTTTGGGCGGGTTAACCCCGGTGTTTAGAAGTCTTCGACCGTACCATACCTCCCTTCACCGGATTTTTTTCTTTCTGGAGACCACATTCACAACTAACTCGGCTGCTGATCCAAAGACCAACCACCCGCCTGCGGCTCCTTTCTTTCTTAATGCTCCGTTAAGCGAGAAAGAAGGAAGAACGATTCATAGCCTCCGGCACTTAGTCAAAGCCTACTTTCATTTTGATCGAACTACTTCTCTCTACGGGGCATCCCTTCGTTTCAACTGCTGAAACACGCATTGGTCATCAGCCTCCAGGTCAAGGGATTCAAAAAAAATGAAAGTGATAAGAGCGATAGTATACTTTTTTTATTGATGCCTTCGCGGAACTAGAGGATCGACCCCTTCCGGGCTCTTCCTTCTTTTACGACATTTTTCGATGTAAAATGAATGGCAAACGCAGTCCCAATCCTGACCCCAAGGCAAACAAAAGCTCCTCTCTTGTCCAGATAGCCCACTCCAAGAACAAATCTAGCAAATAAAAAGGTTTCTATCACAGCGCCTATTCCGGCTTTTCGAAAAATGGCTTCTACCGCTGCACCTGATCTGGCTACTCACTCAGATGAACTTCCTACTACTTACTTGGCTGAACTAGCAGCCTCAGCTAACGAACTAGCTACCGTGACTGATGAACTAACAACTTCGGCTAACTCCAATTCTAGAAAGGGATGCATTCCCGTCCAATCACCGAACCCGGAAGAGGACTTCCAAGAGCCTAACTCGGCGGGCAACAATAACCGCTTAGCCTCTATTAGCGGAATAGCCCGGGAAGCAGACGAAGACTACGGAGTCGAATACCCTAATTCAAGATCGGATATAGGGCAGCCCCTCACTCCCGGACATCAGTAGCTCCTAAAGCAAAGGAAGAGGAATGCAAGTTAAAGACCCAACTTCTCGCACATATTCCAAGTCGGCAGAGAACTGGACCGGGTGAAGAATGAAAAACGTCCACTAACGCCCCCGGGGTAAGATCTTTTTTAGATCAGCCGCTCTCTGGAGAATTGCATTGCCGCCGCATATAGCATGGGAAATCTGGTTAGCAATAAACCCACATTTTGTTGAAAAGCTCTGTTAGGTTCTTAGTAGCAGTCGGCGACCTTTTCTTATTTTACTTCACATAGCTTTTCGTCTCCTTGATAGCTGGAAGTTCTCCAAAAGTATGAAAAGCTGGAGGACTTTGTATCATCCATTCCGGTGTGGTTGAATTATGTTCAAGAGCCCAAGGACTTGGAGCACATCTTTTGTTCTTTCCACTGCTTGAAGTGATTGTTACGACCACGAAGAAACGAAGAATCCCAACTACGGATATATAAGAGCCAGAACTGCTAAGGGCATTCCATCCAGCGTAAGCATCCGGATAATCTGGAATGCGACGTGGCATCCCCGAAAGCCCTAAGAAATGCATGGGAAAGAAGGTCGGATTAACCCCGAAAGAAGTGATCCAAAAATGGATTTGACCTAAGGTTTCAGGGTATGTCCGACCAAAGATTTTACCCACCCAATAGTGAAATCCTGCAAATAAAGCAAAAACGGCTCCCATAGAAAGTACATAATGGAAATGAGCAACCACATAATAAGTATCGTGTAGAGCAATGTCTAGCCCTGAATTTGCCGGGACTATTCCAGTGAGTCCTCCTATGGTGAACAAAAAGATGAAACCTACAGCAAATAACATGGGTGTTTTGTATTTTATCGAACCGCCCCACATGGTAGCGATCCAACTAAAGATTTTTATTCCCGTGGGGACAGCTATGATCATGGTAGCAGCGGTAAAGTAGGCACGGGTATCAACGTCTAAGCCCACAGTAAACATATGATGAGCCCGAACAAGAGATCCAAGAACACCTATACTGATCATGGCATAAACCATGCCTAGATACCCGAAGACCGGTTTTCCCGAAAAAGTCGAAACGATATGACTTATGATACCGAATCCAGGCAGAATGGGAATATACACCTCTGGATGACCGAAGAACCGAAAGAGATGCTGGTATAATATGGGGTCTCCCCCTCCAGCGGGGTCAGAAAAGGTTGTATTAAAGTTTCGATCGGTTAATAACATGGTAATTGCCCCCGCCAGTACCGGAAGTGATAATAAAAGTGGGAATGCTGTCACTAGAACGGACCACACAAATAGGGGTGATCTATGCATAGTCATTCCGGGTCCACGCATGTTGGAGATAGTTGTTATAAAATTTATAGAACCTAAAATGGATGAAACACCAGATAGATGAAGACTAGAAATTGCTAAATCAACTGCTCCCCCAGAATGGCTAGTAATACCGCTTAAGGGCGGATAGACTGTCCACCCCGTGCCGCTACCCACTTCTACTAAGGCTGAGCTTAATAGGAGCAGGAGACTTGGTGGCAACAACCAGAATGAAATATTATTTAATCGTGGAAATGCCATGTCAGGTGCACCTATCAGAATGGGAACAGACCAATTACCAGATCCACCTATCATCGCCGGCATAACCATAAAAAAGATCATTAAAGGAGCGTGAGCCGTTATTAAAACATTATACAGTTGATGATTCCCGCCAAGAATTTGATCACCGGGTCGTGCTAATTCCATACGAATTAGTACTGAGAAGCATGTGCCCATCACTCCAGCAATGGCACCGAAGATAAAATATAGAGTCCCTATATCCTTGTGGTTAGTGGAGAACAGCCATCGAACCAGATTTGTCATAAGAGATTCTTTCGCTTCCTTCCTTATCAGAGAGGAGATAGAAGAGAAGAGAGGGGCCAAAAAGAAAATATAGCGCATCTCTTCTCTTACGATATTTCGAGTTGAAAGAAAGAGCTAACGACCAAGCTCAAATAGTAAGTACTTCCCATCAGGGATATGGGCAACAAAACGACTTTTCAAAGGAAGAAGAAGAGGAAAGTAGTAGACTAGAAGACTGTCAAGGCCCACTTTCTTGCGGTGCACTTGCGTAGGATTGATGCGCTGAGCCAGATCCGATAGGCAATTCGATGCTTTTAGTGTCGTTTTTCCGGTATATTGAAAGGGAGATAGAATAAAGCGTCAGTCTCATATCGATTCTTGTTCTTATCCTCTCTCCCGGCGAATGCAGTTACTGTAGTTGAAATGCGTGTTCTGTTCTTTATCTTATCCTCGGCATCATTGCACTTGCTTTCCATTTGTGTTCTTTTGCATCTATATGAGAGAGTAAGTAGCTACATCCCTCCCTCGCTCATCTTGGTGAAAAGGGCTGACTTCTCTTCTTCTTATCCCGGTTTAAGAGAAGCACTGGAAGGCAGTAATTAACACCGGAAAAAGGACAGGAAAAGCAGGATCGGACTAATTGGCCCAGTAGGAGCTTAGACTATAGCTCTATGCCCTGGGTATTTGAATGCAATAAGAAAGGCAGAAGAAAGCTCAGAATAAGACTCATAGGCAGGGCTTTCTACTATAGATGCAGAAAAGACAGTAGCCTTAGCTCCCTGTCTATCAACTACCGGATACAGATCAGGCATCTTATTGCCTATCGTTTCTGGCTTTCCATTAAATAAGTGCCGGGGCGGATAAACAGAAGATAACACGCATCTTCTTTCAACTAGAGCTGCTACCCGAAGCCGGAAACCGTAGTTCAAGCATCGAGGAAATCTTCAACTAAGAGAATCAGTCCAGGAGAGAAGATAAGATGGATTGGAGTCGTAGGCCGGAGTGGAAACTCTAGCAGCAGAAACTGCAGTTGCCGGGCAGGGAAATCAATAAAAACTTTGAGTCCCGAACCCATGTAGGCTGGCTTCGCATAGGCTGCACAAGCTTGGAAGAGGATTCGTTCACTTTCTCTCCCTAACCGGAACCCCTTTCTCGCGCATTCCCTCGAGCGAACAATTAAAGAAGTGCCAGGGAAAGAGAGGAAAGGAGGAAGAGGCCTTGCATTAACTACACTAGCTTCCGATGATGCCCCTGAGAAAGGAAACGAAGAGAATGGAAACTCTAGAAGTCGAACAAGAGGCTCCTCTCATTTCACCTATAGAAGCAGAAAAAGAAGTAGACTCGAGCTCCCTAGCAGCAGCCGGAAATCAGAACCATCCGGCAAAAGCACAAGAATTGAATTCCCACTGGAAGAGTCTAAACGAAAGTAGCTACAGTTGCCCGGTGAGAGGATTCGAAATACATGCCGCTCCCTAACTCGGGATAGAACTCTCTCGCAACTACCAGGAAAAGGAAAAGAATGGAAAGCAAGTGAAGTCCCTCGTTTCTCCCATTTTCTGTCTCATATAGCCACAAAAGCACACTAATTGCAGTTCCAATAGAGAAAGCTTAGAGGAATAGGCCGGACTTTCTACTATAGAAGAGAATCAGCCTCTTATTGACACTAGAGCTGCAGTACCCGGTAAAGATAGTAAGTAAGGAATCCCACTCTATGCCCTCTCCCGATACAATTAAAGAAGATAAGGAGTTACCCAAGAGTCCTTTCCTGCTATTCTCTCGTTGAGGGAGTTGCCTGTTCTCATTCATTGTTTGCTGCTTCTAGAGCTACCTCTCCCTAAGTCAGAGGCATGCTTCACTCATCTTCTGTCTTTGCCCGCGGAATGCGAGAATTAGGAAGGGCGGCTAATGCAGTTTATGCTGCTCTAGTTGAAATGAGAGGCTTTTACTGATCTTTTACCTCTCACCCGGCAAATGTAGCTACTATAGCGCATTCCCTTCGGCTTTCTTATCTTTTGATTCTCACCCGGCTCCTGCATTTAACTAACTCGCTGACTCTGCCCTGGCACTTCTGTAAGAGTTAGATCGAGTTTGCCGGATCCTCTCTCACTCCTGGCTTCTCTTCCTCTGAGCCAGAAACGAGAGGCAATTCCATGCCTGATCTTTATAAGGCCTATGCCTCCCATCCGTCTCTTTTCTTTCTCTGCCGGGCAACTTCACTTGCTTTCCATTCTTGTCCTCTTCCCTGCTACTTTAGTGAAGACTTCAATGAGTATCCCGAGTGAGCGCTAAAATGCCTTCTTAAGAGTGAGGATTACAACAACCCCGGGCTCAGAGTAAGGCAGGAGAGACTGAAGCGTTCTCTTCTTGTTTCCACTCCGGGCTCAGACTCAAAGACTTCTCTTTTGATTCTGTTTCCGAAGCTTGTGCAGCCTATGCGAAGCAAGCCTACACTGGTTAGGGACTCAAAGAAATGAATGAACTTCACTCGGAGCCCCCTGTTGGAACTGCAATTCTTGTTCTTTTCTCGGGAGATGGGACAGACACGGGGATCAATCTTCTTTTTCTGCTTCTATAGTCGAAAGTCCAACTAGGCCAATTCTCTTAGTCAAATCCCTCCATTCACGAGGTTTTACAGCCGGAGAGCATAGATTTTCTTCTTTGACGGCATCATCGGAAGCTATTGAATGAGCCTACCAGGAATCACTCATCTCGCTCATGGCATGTAACTCCCTCGTTGATAGCAACCTCGGCGCATCTTCTTTCCACTCTAGCTGCAGAAAGAGAAGATAACACGCATTGAAAGCATCTGAGTTACCAGGGAATATCCCCTTGTCTTCTATCTCCCATATAGCAGAAAAAGTACACGAATCGCCTGTAGCTAATGCTTCTCTTTTTCGAAAAGAAGTGAGAAAGGTAAGTAACTCAAAAGTCCGGGATTGAGGGAAGGCCTTATCGCCTGCAGTTCACTTTATGTCCCTAACCCCGGAAAAAGAGAGGAGAAGTGAACTCATCCGATATCTCCTCTAGCACGGGGAAATCAATAAAAACTTTGAGTCTCATATAGCTGTAAAACTAATAGAATTTAGGTTACTCCATTTTAGTGTTACGCAAATACGATTCAACTTCTCTTAGATGAAGCCGTCGTTTGAAATGTCTCTCGGCGGAACTCGTTCACCAAACAATATAGTAAGCCTACCTAGAACTCCCAGACCAACGCATCGGTCTTATCACGGGAATAATGTTGAAGGTACGTGGCCGTTCGGCTAGTGGGTTCTCTTTCGCTTTGTCCGAGATCTAGATCAAACTCTTGCTTCTCTTATGTAATTTCAAGAGAGAGGGAATAGATAGGGCTTCCTTACTTACTATCTTACCCGGGTACTGAAGCTACTTGCCTATTCCTTCTTTCTCTGCCCAGGGCGTACTTGTTCTTTCTTGCTTGTTCCGCCCATGGAAGTGAAAAACGACCATACATTTTCATTCATAACTTCTATTTTATGAAATGCAAAATGAGAAATTCAAATGGGAAAAAGACCAACTGGAACCCCCTGTCATTTGTTCACAACCCGACTTTGTTGATCTGTTACTAAGCCGAATCCGTGGACTGAATCGCTAACCGCACTCCGTCTTGTCTTGAAAGAGGAACTCCCACCCGCTCTCGTCGCTAACGTCATCATCCCCTCACCTCTTCGTCAACGGCTCCTCACTCCCCCCTTTCCCAGCCTTCGTGTAAAGAAGAAAGTAAGTGAGCCATACGGATAAGAGATGGATTCGGGCTTCCTGTGATGAAACATACGCGTTGATCTCCTCACCTTTCTAACTTTCCGGCTTGCTGGTAAGATTCCTTTCTTCCTATTCCTCCGCCCTACTTATGCATCCTGAATTCCAAAGGCAGAAATAGCATTGTATAAAGCCCTAGAAGGTCCCTCTCTATGAATTAGGGGAGCTTTGAAGCCTCTTTTCCTTCGACTCGAATGCAGATGAGTGAACTCCCTTCCCACTTATTTTTGAGTTAGTAGGTCTCTTGACTCAAGGCTTATGTAGGCGCCTTTGTGTTCTTTTCATGTTGTGGATTGGATGACTCTAGCGGGGATTGGCATGATTTGGGATCCTGATCTTTGACCGGATCTTCGGCAAGGAATCAGAGACCAGAGGTGGAAGTCCTGTGATGGGGCCTGAAGGTGATGAGGGAATTCCTGTAAGAGTCCGCTTCCCAATCCAGAAGGCGACTAAGGGGATTCTCGGAGGTTCGAGAATATATGAAAGGGCATCTAAGGCTACATAATGAAAAAAGGAAGTCCATTACTGGGAGAAGTGGTGATCTCGTCTTGCTTGCTGGAAGAGAGGAAGCTTCCGGACCACCTTTTCCAGCCAGATAGCGGGCGATCACTCAGCAATGAACACTAACGGAAAGCGGCTGGGAATGAGTACCTATCCCTTACGGGAATCGAACCCGTGTCTTCGACATGAAAAGACGATGTCCTAACCACTGGACGAAAGGGACCACAAAGCCATTCTTCATATACCTCCGCTCCGAGAATAGAAGTGGTTCGTTTTGTTTCTATACGCAATTCAAGATTGAGTTTGTGTTCATGTTGGCGATTTTTGATTTGAATTCGGCGGGTCGTCTCCCCTTCCTAGCGGGGAAAGACAAATAGCTAATGGTTATGAAATTCCATATCTGCCCCAACTTACTCATTTCACTTCGAGCCCCCTACTATTATCGACGAGGCTGTTGTTCTACCTATTTGTCTGTCGAGGAAGGCAGTAGCTTTCTGGTTGAGTTGAGCGTATGTCTTTGACAAGATATTTTTCCTCAGGTCTTATTCCTGAACCATCTGGTTGGTTGTCCCGCTCCTTGCTTGGATAAATGCAACAACCCTTCCTGTCCTTTTCTGATCTCAGATGGTACGAGAGGAAAAAGACGCCTGCAACGCTTCCTCCTTGTCGGCTTTTGGAAATGGTCAATCAGTTCCTTGCCTTCCCCAGCGTCGAGGGTGCGTAGCGCACTATTCGCTTTCAGTAAAGTAGTGTACACCGCCAACAAAGACAAGCAATACAGGGTCTTCAAGGAAGAGGTTAGGCCCCTAGCTTCAGAAGCAGCAGCCCAGCTAGCCGATCACTCGGACTCACGGCCGTCTACGACTACACCATCCCATGAGTCCTACGCTCTCTACACTCGAAAGGGAAGGGAAGCAGACCAAAGAAACCCATGCCAAACCAGATAACCAGCTCGTGGAACCTTCTACTCTCCTTTATCAGTATCATTTCGTTGGACCTCTTCTTTCACTCGACGCTTATTTTTCCCCATGTGGATTCTAAACCGTCGCCTTCCCCAGCTTGTTCTCTGTCCGTGGTTACCTTATTCTGGCTAACAGCCTATTTGTGCTAACAGGACCAGGACAGCCCTTTCTGGGCATATTCCTTCTACTTTTGATGAAAAAAAACAACCTATTTTCCCACAACTTATTCTGGAATAACCTATTCTTATCAATTTATGGCATCGGATCGGCTAAGTATCTTGATTCGTCTAGGTCCTGCCTTGGTCTCTAAGGAAGGTGCCTAGCCTTGCTAACGGGTTTCAACCCTCAGGGCATAGCTCGAATCTAAGTTTGACACCCCTAAGAAACGGAACGCAGCTCTTTCTGAGGGAAAGAATGACTTGTGGCAAGCCTCCGTAAAAAAAGAACTAGAAGGCGAACTACTCGGAATCATACCTCCAGCAGGCAAGGTCAGCTCAAAGACAGGACAGGAATAGCTAATCCGCAAGGAAAGGAAAGATAGATTCAATTATCTTACACTCCCACCTCCTATCCTTTCAAGACGCGAAGGCGATCCATGGAACACAGATAGTAGTTAACCGGGTCTTAGCTAAAAGACCCATATTTTTCCAATCTGTTTAAGCGGGCAGAGCGTTTACTTTCCACTCTCTTACAGAGGGCCTAAGCCGACCTAAATATAGCGGGTTTTCCTGTGAAATCAACTTCAGTAGCGCGAAAGGCGAGGGGCAAAGGAAAGCCTTAATGTGAAAGCGGGTCAGCCCCGGATAGCGCATTTCTTGGACATGCCTAAATGGCTGCTGCAGATACCCCACAATACCTATTATACACGTAGAAACTAAGCTATTAAACCCTGGACTCCACCTGGATCCCGCGCTGTCTCAGCCGCGTAACTTGCTATTCGTCTAAACGAACCTACCCTATCAGGGGGTCTACCATCTGGGCCCGATCTAGCATCTGATTCATCCGATTTGAGCTACTTAGGTGTTTCGGTTAGCTAACTTATTACAAGTTGAGGATCTAAAACTTGCTGTTGAGCCTAGGCTTGGTTCTATTTCTCTCCCGGCCTCTCACTAATCGGACTAGCGACTTCTATTGTATCCCTTTCTTACACATCTCTATGAAAATAACTTTTTCGAGGCGTAGTTTATCGCGAGAAAGAGAGAAGTCGGGAGTCCCAGCTGACATTTACCCCGGATTCGGCTTTAGAAGCCGTGCGACCAACCGGTTATACCTTATTTATTACAACTCTCGCATTAGAAAGCGCCCCTTATTTAATTAGAAATGGAAACTGCGGTAAGCCGATAAAACGTATTTTCATTGGATCCAGG